ATTATATAGCTGTTTTCTTTCACTCATATAACTATATAATTTAATTCATTAATCCGAATAATGAATAAAAAATGAAGATATCTATGCAATTTATTCCACCTCTTTTTCTATAACGACTAGAAAGAAAGGAATAGGGAAAAGTTTATGTTTCAACGAATCGCACGTAGAGCTATTGATAATACACATAGGGTTAATGGTATTTCATAACTAATCGATTGAGCAGCAGCTCGTAGACCACCTAAAAAGGAATATTTATTATTTGAACCATATCCTGACATAAGAAGTCCAATGGGAGCAATACTTGAAACCGCAATCCATAAAAAAACCCCGATATTGAGATCGGCCAAAACAAGGCGATAGTCAAAAGGAATTACTGAATAACTTAGTAGAATTGATATGACTGCTATGGATGGTCCGATACTGAATAAACGAGTATCTCCTCGAGATGGAAGAAGATTCTCTTTGAAAAGTAGTTTTGTCCCATCTGCTAGAGCTTGAAGAACTCCTAAAGGACCGGCGTATTCGGGTCCAATACGTTGTTGCAGCCCTGCGGATATTTCTCTTTCTAACCATACAATTACTAGTACGCCTATTGTGATTCCCAATACAAGAGTCAAAATAGGAACAAGCACCCATATAATTCCATAGATCTCTTTTAAAGATTCCACTCTGTAAAAAGAATTGATATCTTGTATTTCCGTTGTATCAATTATCATTTCAACGATCAACTTCTCCCATAATGATATCTATGCTACCTAGTATTGTCATAATATCAGCCAATTTCATTCTTTTAACTAACTGAGGAAGAATTTGCAAATTGATAAAACCCGGCGGGCGAATTTTACATCTCCAAGGAAAACCACTCTGATCCCCTAGCAGAAAAATTCCCAATTCGCCCTTTGGGGCTTCGACTCTCACATAAAGTTCTTGTTTCGGCAATTCAAAAATAGGAGAAGGTTTTTTACTAATGAATCGATATTCAAAATCATGCCATTCTGGATACCTATCTCTATCAAAGTATCGGATTTCTAAATTCTCATAGGGCCCCCCTGGAATTCCTTCCAGAGCCTGTTGAATAATTTTTATGGATTCTGTCATTTCACCAATTCGGACTAAATAACGAGCTAATGAATCCCCTTCTTTTTGCCATTGGACTTCCCAATCCAATTCGTCGTAACACTCATAATGATCAACTTTACGAAGATCCCATTGTATTCCGGAAGCTCGCAGCATTGGTCCTGATAAACCCCAATTTATTACTTCGTCTCTACCAATAATTCCTACGCCCTCAACGCGTTCTAAAAAAATAGGATTTCGTGTAATAAGTTTTTGATATTCAGTAACTCCCGTAAAAAAATAATCGCAGAAATCCAAACATTTATCTATCCAGCCATAAGGTAGATCAGCCGCTACTCCTCCGATACGAAAATAATTATGCATCATTCTCATACCAGTGGCAGCTTCGAATAGATCATATATGAATTCTCTTTCTCTGAAAATATAGAAGAAAGGAGTTTGTGCACCAATATCTGCCATAAAGGGGCCGAGCCATAACAGATGAGAAGCTATACGACTCAATTCCAACATAATTACTCTGATATAACTGGCTCTTTTAGGTACTTGAATATTTCCTAACTGTTCTGGCCCATTTACAGTTATTGCTTCTGTGAACATAGTAGCTAAATAATCCCAACGAGTTACATAAGGCAGATATTGTATAATTGTTCGGTTTTCCGCAATTTTTTCCATTCCTCTGTGTAAATAACCCAATATAGGTTCACAGTCAATAACATCTTCACTGTCCAGAGTAACGATGAGTCGAAGAACCCCATGCATTGACGGGTGGTGGGGGCCCATATTGACTATCATGAGATCTTTTCTTGTAGCTGGTATATTCATAAATTTTTCCTCGATTCATTCTTCCATGAATTGCGTAAAACGAAAAAAAAGTTCATCAAAATTCAAGATCTAATAAATCAAATAATTCAAAATGACTTTTCAAATTAACGAATTTTTGATTCCCGAATACCCAACCTATTAATTAAGTTTTTATAACGTACTCTATTTTTCTTTGACAAATAAGACAGCAGCCGTTGCCGTTTTCCCAGAATTTTACGTAGACCTCTTTGAGATAAATAGTCTTTTCTGTGCAATTCCAAATGTGAAGTAAGTCTTCTTATTTTATTGGTGAAACTCAATACTTGGAATTCAACGGATCCCCTGTTTTCTTCTTTTTCTTCTTGCGAAATAATTGAGATGAATGAATTTTTGACCATAAAAAGGAATCGCCCCTCTCTCTTTTTTTTGAGATATTTTTATCGATATATATATTTCTTGATCAGTAATAATAATGCCACTCATTTGAATTTGATATACACAATAATCTTAATTTCGTTAAGAATTCTTAATTTTGTCAAATAAAATTACTTAATTTAGTACTCTAATTTAGTACTCAATAATCAATCCAATTTTAAAAATTGGATTCGGATAGGATATCCTATACAAAAGTATAGTCTATTTCTGTACTCACAAAAAAATAAACAATAATTTAAACCGAAAAAAAAATAAGAAGATTTTGTTGATTCATTTTAGATCGAATTAATATAATACAACGCCTCATTAAATTAGTATCATGTATCATAATGAAATGTAAGATAATGGGTATGTTTATTTCTTTGTCTTCATATACTTGATATGGTACGGAAATATAGTAAAAATGTACCATTAATTACTTTTCAATCGCGGATACATATGAATCCTTGTCATACTGAAACGACTGCCATTATTGGTATCAAACCAATAGCGATTCATACAAGCTAAATCTTCTAATCGATAATTGGGCCAAAGAAAGAACTTTAATTTAATTAGTTTCTTTTTATCTCTATCAAGATTTTTTCTTTTATTCAACAAAACTTGATCGGAATTTGTTACCTTATTTCCATTGCATCCATTGCAAAATACTGTATTTCTATGGATATTGTTTCTATTCCTAGAATTGACAAAAATTAGAATTCTCAATTCTCTACGATGCCTCGGGGATAAAATATTTTCAAGAACAAGCAAATCATAATGATTTTTGTCTCTGTTTCCAGTCATTTTTTGATGTATTGCAATGGATTCATAAAAAGTATTCTTATTTTTATCAACATAGCCATAGCTTTTTTCTAGGTATCTTTGATTAATTCGGTGCTTACTCTTATGAACCAATGAAATACCTATGGTTTTATATATAATAAATTTTCCATCATTTTTTACAGACAGACGAACTGGTTCGATAACCAATATTCCCCTTTTCATCAATTCTGTAAGATGTAAATCCTTCTGGAACATCATAATATCCAGATTCATTTCTTCCCTTTGAATAGCGGATATAGCAATTTCTCTTGGATTTTTTATTCTAAGCAGGAGACAATATACTTTGATGTTATTGAGGATTCTTTGATTTAAAGAATCATCCCATCTCAATTGAAAATGCAAATACCTTTTTAGGAACAACTCAAGCTCTGCTTCTAGGTTATTCTTGTATTTCTTTTTGTTTCTACGTTTTTTCATGTCTGATCCCTTATAATCTTCCCCAACATCTTTTTCTTTGTTTTTTTCTTGGTTTTTTTTTTTGTTTGAGAGAGCTGATTCGAGATCTGCTTGGTCCGCTAATTTTTTTTCTCCTTGATTTCCATTTTCTAATTCAAAAGTTTTTTTTTCATTCGATAATATAAAAATATCTCTTTTTTTCTTTCCAGTGATACTTTTATGTTTATTAACATTTTTATTTACATTAAAATTGAAAATAAGTAATTTGATTGGTATGACCCACGATTTAATCTTATATGTATTATAAAGTATCACAAATTCTGGGAAAAACCAAAGTTCTAGATTCGATATGGGACGACTTAGTATTTCTTCATTCATTCCCATCCAATCTACAAGAGGTTTTTTTTGATTGAATGGGTTAATTTTTTGATCTTGATGAATCGTGAAATAAAAAAGACCTTTCTTATCAATTTTATCGATTATTTGATAATTATTAATCTTAGTCTTAGTATTTTTATTTCTGTTGGTGACAGTATCAATATCGACCCGGGCCTTAATATCGGTCTTCTTTCTAAGACAAAAATTGAGAATTTTACAATCAAAATATTTTCGATCCATATTTTTTTCTATATCTATACTATCATCTTCCACTAGATAATTATTGATAAGGATACCTTCCATCATATCAAATGGTTTGCGTTTAGGCGTATTGTAAGTATAAGAAATCTCTTGGTTATTATTTACTTGTAATGGCACTCCATAGATATATGAGTCTTTCTTATCCTCATAATTAATCGATTTATACGAAAAAAGATCATATCTATATTGTTTTTTAAAATTTTCTTTTTTATTTAGTAAGAAATCTATTTCAAAATTATTTTGTTTTTCGTAATCAATTAATCGGTTTTTTTCATATGAATCACATTTGTTTAAATCTTTATTTTTAGTCATACGGCATTGATATTGATTGACTCTATTTCGCCATTTTTGCGGTACTAATCTCGACCATCTAATCTGAGATAAATCATATTGATAATGATCCTTTAGCCAGTTTTTCCATTCATTAATTACAGAATTTCGAAGGTTCTTATGTTGTCTTAATTCGGAATCAAACATTTCTTGCGTTCCAACAAAATACTCTTTTATTTCATTCTTAATAAAAAAAGATGTTCTGTAATATTTAAAGACATATCTTAACTTATATAAGTTACTGACTTGGGTTTGTGATAATTTGTAGAATACATATGCTTGTGACAAGTAAGATAAGTCCAAAAAAATATGTGAATTCTTATTAATACAAAGTGACCTTTTTATAGTTGAAATAAAGTTAATTATACTTTGATTTGTTTTATCAATTCTTTCTCGATTTGCTTCATTATTGTAAATGTATTTATTAATAATTTTTTTTGTTAATTCAATAAAAAGCTGTGCATTGATTCTAGGGATATTAATGATACACAGAAAGATATCTATGTATATCTTTTCAATAAAAAATTTTAAAAAATAATGGGATTTACGAAGTAATCGAATATTTTTTCTTTTTAATATCCGCCAAATATTTTTTGGTGATTCTAATCTTTTATCTTCATAACTTATTTTGTTAGGGTTAATATTTATCTCTCGAGTTATAAACCCTCTTTTCTTGTCTTTTTTCATTTTTTCTATTTGATTTATGATTGTATTTGTTCTATTAGTTATATTTTTAATTTTTTTTTCTGTCAATGAGTAAGTTGCCCAATCCATAGATCGAATTTCAATAGACGATTCGGGAATAATTTTATTATCTATTATCGAATTTGTTTCTTTTTTAGTTTCACTCAATTCATATATTTCTATTTTTTTCAATCCAAATAATAGAAATAATAGAATTTGGTTTTTTTTAAAAAGTTCTTTTATTATTTTTTTTAGAAATAGAATGCTTTTGATGACCCGTTTTTTTGTTTCTTTTGATACATTTCTAAAAAATTTTGTTCTTTCTTTTAAAACTCTTAGAACTAAAAAACATTTTTTTTTTAATTTTAATTTTTTTTTTTCGACTTCTTTAAAAATGGGTTCAAAAAATGAAAGTTGTTTTCGGGGAGAACCAAAAGGCAGTTCAGCTTCCGTTCCCAAAACTGTTAAAAAACAAAAATCATTTTTTTGTCCTTTCCCTTTCTTTTTAATTGGATCTTTCTGAGGGGATCGTAACTTAGATCTGTGCCAAGGTTTCAGACGAAAAGGAAATAGTATCTTTATCTGAATACCGTCTGTTAACCAGTTTTTAGGAAATTCTTTTTCTGATAATTGAACGCCATTATAGGTGCATTTAACATGGATTTCTTTATTCAAATCCTTTAAATCCTCGGACAATTCGGGAAATTGAAATAATAATATACGAACAATATTTTTAGCTATTATTAATGAAGGTAATATAATATATTTTCTAAAAATTGATTGGATTACTAATAAAGAACCTCTTATTATTTGAGCAAAGAAAAAGCTATCCCAAGCTTCTGCTATTTCTATACGAATTTTTTCCTCTCTTTTGGATTTTTCGTTTTTGTGCTCCTCTTTTTTCTCACTTTTTTTTGTCTTTTCCTTTGTATAATCCGAAATTATTAATTCCTTCTTTTTCCAAATACAATTAAAAAAAATGATTTTCATCATCTTGGGAATATCAAAAGAAAAAAAGGGAGGTTTGTCTAGTCTATCCAAAAAAAGAGGGGAATGCACATTTGCTTGAAACAGTTCCCAAATAACCATTTTACGCCTTTGAGCTCGCACAGAGCCCTTTATTATATTTCGACGAAAATCCGATTGTTGTGAATAACGTATCAAAGCCAACTCTTCAGCTTGATCGGTATTATTAGTCTCTTTGTTATTAGTAGAAGGATCCGTATTCTGCGGAATATCAGTAAAAACCACGACACGTTTGGCTTTTCTTGAACGAATTTGATGATTCGCTGCTCCATTTTCCTCAGTTTCTACTTCCTGTTGTTCTAACTCGTCGATTAATTTGTATGACCATTGAGGAACTTTTTTACTGATTTCGTTTATTCCAATATATTTTTCTCTAATTGTTTTATCCCTAGGATCAGTTATAATTGCATCGAATAAAAATTTTAAAATTTTTATTCGATCTTCTGAATCAATTCTTACTTGTTTGTTTTCCGTAAATGAATAAAGTCCTTTCAAATTGAAATTTGATGTTGATTTTCCTGCAAACTTACTAATTATGCTCAAGAAATAACTAATTTCTGTTGATAATGATTTTCGATCAAATAGATTGACTTTCCGGTCAAATTCTGTGTAATTGGTAGTAAGAAGGATTCCATGAATCTTATTTATCCAAATTGTCTCTATGTAATGTTTCCTAGAAGTTTTTATGATTGAGAATAAAAATAATTTTTTGATTTGTCCGCGATAGGGTCCGTTCAAGAAAGGATCATATATCGTAGGTAAATATTCTTTTTTAGTCTTATTATTACACAATCTAATCCTTTTTTCGATTATATCCAGAGGAATAAATCTCTTATCTAGAATTTCGACTATATTTATAAATTTGTTGCTTATGTTGTTCCTTTTTTGTTCATTGGTATAATTCCAATGATTATACAGGTCATTATAGGAAATTTTTTCTATTGTAAACAAAGACATTTTTCTTTGTATCATTTCCAAAAAAGTTGATAAACTCGGTGGATACGTAAAAGATATTCTTTCTTTTCCATCACTTTGACATGTATGAAAAAAATATTGTGACATTTCCTTTTTTACCGATTTTACATCATTTTCAAATCGATTATTTTTTATATATCGGAATGGGCGATTCCATTGTTTATAGTTGAAAAGAATAGTAACAAGAGGTTTTTCAAACCAGAATATCTCTTTATCCTTTTTATCTTTAAATATTTCTAACTTCGAATTTTCTTGATTCCCATCTAGATAAGAAGTTTCATAAATGGGTCTATTTTTATAGCGTGTCTCTTTAAA